TAATTCGATACAAACTTTTTTTTTTTGAGGATCCATTATAATAATGAGAAAAATTTCTGCATATCCGCAAAAATCGGTTAATAATATCAAAATCGGATGAATCGGCCCAAACAGGCTTACTAATGGGATGCCCTAATATATTACAAAATTTCGCTTTAGCCAAAGATCTAATTAAAGGAATAATTGGAACTATTGTATCAAGTTTTTTCACAAGAATTTCGATTAGAAATGACTTTTCTAGCATTTGATTCCGGACCACTGAAAAATTGAGCCGCACATTTGAAAGATAGCCCCCCCAAAAAAAGTGAAATGAATTCTCGGATAATAATGGATTTATATGGATCGTTCCAGGTTGAGACCAAACATAAAAATGACATTGCCAGAAATAGATGAGATAGTGTTTCCATTTATTCATCAAAAGAGGCGCATTCTTTGAAGCCAGAATGGCTTTTCCTTGATATCTAACATAATGAATCAAAGGATCCTTGAAGAATGATAAGGTAGACGAAAAATTCTTAGAAAAGACTTCCACAAGATGTTCGATTTTTGCATAGAAATAGATTCGCTCAAAAATAACGATAAAAGAGTTTAATCGTAAATAAGAGGATCTCTTACGTAGAAAAAGGAAGATGGATTCGTGTTCATATACATAAAAATTATATAGGAACAAGAGAATTCTTGGATTACTTTTTGAAAAAGTAGAAATAAGTTTTTTTTTAGTAATAAGACTATTCCAATTACAATACTCATAAATAAACAATCTTAATAAATGAAAGAAGGGGGGATCTTTCACCCAGTATCGAAGACTTTGAACCAAGATTTCCAGATGAATAGGATAGGGTATTTGTACATCTGAAACAAAATTAAAATATGTAAATTTATCCTCGAAAAAGGAAAAAATGGAATGAATTGATCGCAAATTATTAAAAGATTTTATGATTTCCGACTCTTCTAAAGAAGAACGGAATTGTAATTGTCTGGAAAATGGAATTTCCGCGACGACGGCAAAACCCTCTGATATTTTTTGAGAATACAAATTCTTGTTAGAACCCCCAAATGGGTTTTTTTTGTTAGAATCGTTTTTAAAAAGAATCAAATGATTCTGTTGATACATTCGAGTAATTAAACGTTTTACAATTAGTAAACTAGATTTCTTATCATAATCCACATTTTCCACCAAAATGGATCGATTTCTATTTAAATCATGACCGTAGGCGAGTCCATAAATATACTCCCGAAAAATAAGTGGGTATAGGAAGTTCTGTTGGCGAGATCTATCTAGTTCTAAATATATTTGATAGTCCTCCATCTTTAAAATTCGATTTTGTCAAAGAATCAGAGATTCATTGGATTATCAAATGATACATAATGCGATACAGTCAAAACTGGGTATTTATTATATATATTATTATATATATATTCATTATATATATATATTCGAATTAGAACGAATATGAATAGATACCTAGAAAATAAAACGGACTCTCTCCACTCGCTTTTTCCATCTGATTGTTCTAGGATAACAAGCTAGTTCGAAATCCTTTATTTTATCTGCCCAATCGCTCTTTTGATTTTGGAAAAAAAAAAATATCTTTATCAATATACTCTTTCTTCTACACATTTATTGCCACCTCATAATGGAGAATAGCTAATAGTTAGGACTCATAACAAAACTTTAAAATCCATTCATGGGAAAAGCTTTTCCCGCATCAAGCACTAATATATTTTTAACATACAATTAGATGGGGTAATCATTCGAATGATAAAATGAAAGCTCGTTACTTTTTGTTTCCCTATAATTGGAGTTGCCAAACTCTATCCCTTTATTAATTAAACCCAACTGAATTTTTTTTGTTCCGAGCCGAGAATTAAAATAAAAATTATGGTCGGATCCAACAAGAATGAAATATTTTTCGAATTCGCCATTGATACGACATGCTGCTTTTTCCATTCATTCCTTTCTGGATCAGTCGTGGTCTTACAAACTCTACCGAGGGTATGGACAAAACAATCGCTTCATAAAAATGTGTAAAAAATGGAGTCGCACTTAAAAGCCGAGTACTCTACCATTGAGTTAGCAACCCCCTCCCCCAAAAAAGTAGGATGTGTGGATACAATCGAAAAAAGAAAAAAAAAAGCCTCTGTAACGTGAATAAATCAATCAATTTATTGACGATTGGATTATATTTGTTTGATACACTGTTGTCAATATTAGTGTTGAAAAAAAAAGAGTAGAATCGAGAAAACAAACGAATTCAAATTCGAGAATGAGATATTATTATTCAATATTCAAATTCTAATAAATTAGAATTTGAATTATGTTTTGTTAATAACTTTTCATGCTAATTTGGAATTTCTTTTTTATTTAGAATATGAATTCTATTCTAAACTAAAAATAAGAAATAGAAAAAAGAGTCTAAAAAAAAAAATTGAAAATAGAAATATTTCTTATATATTTCTTTTTTGTTATGCAATAAGTATCTTTGTATTGTATTCGGCT